GCAGGGGTAAGCTAAACGTCTAATAAGCTTTTGGGCTCATGACCCAAATATGGAACAAATTCAACCCCCCTGTAATTATACCAAACATCCAAAAAACAACACTAATCGCATCCCTAATAATAGGAACAATAATTTCAATTTCATCACTCTCTTGATTTAACGCATGAATTGGGTTGGAAATAAACATAATTATATTCATACCATTAATTATAGAAAAAAACACGAAAACATCAGAGGCATCAATAAAATACTTCCTAACACAAACAATAGCATCACTAATTCTATTAATATCATCGACCATACCAACAGTTATACCAAACATAACAACGAGGGAGTCCATAACACTAATCACATTAGCACTATTAATTAAAATCGGAGCATCACCTACACACTTCTGATTACCAACAGTCATGGAAGGCTTATCCTGGAAAAGATGCATACTAATCACAACATGGCAGAAAATCGCGCCACTACTACTACTATCCTACATATTACCAACAACCAAAGCGATATTCATTCCAATCATCATCTTATCAGTAATAACAGGAACAATAGGAGGATTAAACCAAAACCTTCTACGAAAACTAATAGCATTCTCTTCAATCAACCACATAGGATGAATCCTATCTGGAATATTAATGGGAAATTCGTGATTAATCTACTTTACTATATACTGCATACTGTCATTAACAGTAATATTTACATTCATAACAAGAGGTAGATTCCACATAAACCAACTATACTTCACAAAAACCCCCCCGGAAATAAAACTAATATGCACACTATCGTTACTATCACTAGGCGGATTACCACCAACCGCAGGATTTATTCCCAAACTAATGATCATTTCACTACTATGTGAAAGAAACATAACCACGCTAGCATTAACCATTTCACTTCCATCCCTTATTTCACTATATTTCTATATACGAACATCAACATCAGGAATCCTATTGTCTACAAACAGAGTAAAATGAAAAACCACCCTAAAAAAATACCCAATATTAACAGTAATATCAATTGCTTCGCTTCCGGCATCAACAACAGCGTTACTAATAATATAGGGTTTTAAGTTAATTAAAACTATTGTCCTTCAAAGACAAAAATACTAAATACCAAGCATTTATTAACCCCTATACATCTATTACAACCATATTATAGTGGAATGACTGAATAATAAGTGAATGACTGTAAATCATTACATGGTTAATTTAACAAACCCAACCTTCCACTAAAGATAATGAAACGATGATTAATATCCACCAATCATAAAGACATTGGAACACTATATATAATCCTAGGGTTCTGAAGAGGGTTCGTAGGATTAGGACTTAGTGTCATTATTCGCATAGAACTAGGATCACCGGGGACAGTAATTGGGGAAGACCACACCTATAACGTAATCGTAACAGCACACGCCCTAATTATAATCTTCTTTATAGTAATACCAATACTTATCGGAGGATTCGGAAATTGAATATTACCAATTATATTAGGATCACCAGATATAGCATTTCCACGAATAAACAACCTAAGATTTTGACTTCTCCCGCCATCACTACTATTATTATTAATAAGTGGACTAGTAGAAAGAGGAGTTGGAACAGGATGAACAATTTACCCGCCACTATCATCAAATATATCACATTCAGGAGCATCAGTAGATATAGCAATCTTCTCCCTGCACCTAGCAGGAGCATCATCAATTTTAGGAGCCATCAACTTCATAACAACAACAATTAACATACGACCAAATCACATAAAACTAGAGCAAATACCATTGTTCGTATGATCAGTCTTCATTACAACAACTCTACTATTACTAGCATTACCAGTACTAGCAGGAGCAATCACAATATTACTAACAGACCGAAATCTAAACACATCATTTTTTGACCCTACCGGTGGCGGTGACCCAATCCTATTTCAACACCTATTCTGATTCTTCGGACACCCAGAAGTATATATCCTAATCCTTCCGGGATTTGGAATCATATCGCAAATCCTACTACAAGAAAGAGGAAAAAAGGAAACATTTGGAAACCTAGGAATGATTTATGCAATACTAGCAATCGGAATCTTGGGATTCCTAGTATGAGCACACCATATATTCACAGTAGGAATGGATGTAGATACACGAGCCTACTTCACAGCAGCAACCATAATCATTGCCGTCCCAACAGGTATTAAAATCTTTAGATGAATGAGAACCATCCACGGAACAAAAATTCAAAACTCACCACCCTTAATATGATCATTAGGATTCCTATTCTTATTCACAACAGGAGGATTAACAGGAATTGTACTATCTAATTCATCCCTAGACATTCCACTACACGACACCTACTACGTAGTAGCACACTTTCATTACGTCCTATCAATAGGAGCAGTATTCTCAATCTTCGCTGGAATAAACCATTGATTACCAGTAATCATAGGGGTATCAATAAACCCAAAACTCTCAAAAGTACAATTCATCGTCATATTTGTGGGTGTCAATATAACATTTTTTCCACAACACTTCCTAGGATTAAGAGGAATGCCACGACGATATTCAGACTACCCAGACACATTCACCACGTGAAATACAATCTCATCCTTAGGATCAATAGTATCAGCAACATCAGCATTAATATTCATTATACTAATATGAGAATCTATAGTAAAGATTAACGAACCTATATTCACTCTAAATCCCCCAACATCACTAGAATGACAAATAAACCTCCCACCAAAAGAACACACATTCCAAGAAATTCCAATCATAACAACTATATACGAACATGGCAGACTAGTGCAGAAGGCTTAAGACCTTCATATAAAGTTACCCAAAGCTTTTATTCGTATAATGACATGGGCACAAATATCATTCCAAAACAGAGCATCACCAGTAATAGAAGAAATAATTTTCTTACACGACCACATCATACTAATCATTCTAATAATCCTGTCAATAATCATATACCTAATAATAACAATCATTATGAATAAATCATCAACAACAAAAATCACAGAAAACCAACAACTAGAATTTCTATGAACGTCAATCCCAGCAATCACGTTGCTATTTATTGCCACACCATCAATAATAGTATTATATTTATCAGACGAGCCCATATCACCACAAATCACCCTAAAAACCATCGGACACCAATGATACTGATCATATGAATACCCAGACTTTAAAGACCTAGAATTCGACTCATACATAATACAATCAGAAGACCTAAAAAAAGGAATAATACGATTATTAGAAGTAGATAACCGAACAACCATCCCAATAAACACACAAACACGAGTATTAATTACATCAGCCGATGTGATCCACTCATGAACAATCCCATCAATAGCCATTAAAACAGACGCAATCCCAGGGCGATTAAACCAGACAAACATAATAATCAACCGACCAGGACTATTTTTCGGACAATGTTCAGAAATCTGCGGCGCAAACCACAGATTCATGCCAATCGTAATCGAAGCAACAACCATGAAAAATTTCCTAAACTGAGTAAAAACAAACAAATAATTAGATGGCTGAAAAACCAAAGCAATGGTCTCTTAAACCATTATTAACAATAGTAGACCAAGGTACTACTTCTAATTGAGAATTTAGTTAATTCAATGAACATAGATCTGTCAAAACTAAGTAACTCAAGTAATACTATTCTAAGAGTAATTCTCAAATGCCACAGATGAATCCAATAAGATGAGCCAAACTATTCCAATTAACAACAATAATACTGCTATCAGTAGTATCAATCGTGTATTTCACACTAGAAAAAAAAAAAAAAAAAAAGAAAAAGAAAAAGAAAAAAGAACTAAACTGAAAGTGATAACAAACCTTTTTAGAACATTCGATCCAACAACAATAAACAACATACAAATAAACTGAATCCAAATAATAACACCACTATTTATAATTCCAAGAGTATTCTGAATAATTCCCTCTCGAAGAAATATAACGATAAACATTATTACAAAGAAATTATCTCAAGAAATATCAACATTAATAAAAAACCCAAAAGCTACAGAATCAATCTTAACAACATCACTATTTATTAACATTGTACTGATTAATCTTCCAGGACTGACACCATATACGTTTACTAGAACCACACATCTATCTATTACTCTTTCGTTTGCTCTACCGATATGATTAATACCACTAATATATTTAATAATCAAGAAGAACCAAACCCTATTCTCACATATAATCCCACTAGGAACCCCCACACTATTAATACCATTTATAGTAATAATTGAAACTATAAGAAATTTAATCCGTCCGATTACCCTATCAGTTCGGTTAGCAGCAAACATAATCGCCGGGCACCTATTAATCACCTTATTAAGAATAAATAGCCCAGAAGTAAGAACAAGAAAGCAAACTCTGATTATCTTATCTCTATTCATATTAACAATCTTAGAATCAGCAGTAGCAGTTATTCAATCATATGTATTCTCTACTCTAAGAACACTTTATCTATCAGAATCGTCTTAATAAGATGCCCGAACAATTAAGGACTACTTTGATGTAGTAGAACATGTGATACACTCACTCTTATTAATTAAAATTATAGATAAACACCCATTTCATTTAGTCAATAGAAGACCATGACCCATTACCAGAGGTATTGGAGCCATAACATTACTTTCCGGATTATTGGAGTGATTTCATTTAAATGAATCAAATATAATAAAGATAGGAATAACCATTCTACTATTAAGCACATGGCAATGATGACGTGATGTATCTCGGGAAGGTACAATACAGGGATTACATACACTAAGGGTATCAAGGGGTTTACGGTGGGGTATAATTCTATTTATTACATCAGAAGTATTATTTTTTTTTTCATTTTTCTGAGCGTTTTTTAATTCGAGTTTATCACCAGATATTCAAGTAGGTTCTATATGACCCCCATTAGGTATTAAACCATTCAATCCATTTCAAGTACCATTACTAAATACTATAATTCTACTAGCTTCTGGGGTATCTATCACATGATCACATAATAGAATAATAGAGAAAAATATATCAGAGGCTATTCAAAGCTTACAAGTTACTATTATCCTAGGATTAATATTTACGTTTATTCAGGTAATAGAATATAAAGAATCACCATTCTCTATCTCCGACTCAGTTTATGGAACTACATTCTTTGTGGCTACAGGATTCCACGGGCTTCATGTTATTATTGGAACCTCATTTCTCTCGGTATGTTTAATACGTATAATTTTAAATCATTTCTCGCCAACACACCACTTCGGATTCGAGGCAGCAGCATGATACTGACATTTCGTTGACGTAGTATGATTATTTTTATTTTCATCAATCTACTGATGAGGGTATTAAACCTTGTAGTATATAATTAGTACATTTAATTTCCAATTAAATAGACCAATAGTAAGGCAAAGTTAACCTGTGGGTAATCATCATTATATTATATGTATCTTTAATAATTATAATATTATCAATAATATTAATCCTAGTGGCCATAAACATTCCCGTAAAATATCAAAATATATTAGAAAAATCAACACCCTTTGAATGCGGCTTCAACCCCAAAGAACATTCTCGAATACCATTCTCCTTACACTTTTTCCTTATTGCTATTATTTTCTTAATCTTTGATGTAGAAGTAGCCTTATTATTACCATTTAATATCACGCTAAACAATATTATACCATTGGGATGATTCATATCAACAACACTATTTATTTTAATCTTGTTATTAGGCCTAATATTGGAATGGAAAGAGGGAATTCTACAATGAACAAAATAGGGATATAGTTAATTATAACATTTGAATTGCACTCAAAAAGTACTACTTTCCGAACAGTTGTCCTTGGAAGTAGATAAACTTAGGCCGCTAACCTGAATTAAATATTAATGATATTATACTTCCTTAATTGAAGCTAATTTTTAGCACATTACTGTTAATAATGCATTAAGAGTTTAAACTCCAATTATCTATATTAGTGTAAAGAACACATTACAATTTCAAAGTAAAGACAACAAACGTTATATAGATATAACTTTGAAAACAGTATGGAAGCATAATTTTAAAGCGTATTAGTTTCGGCCTAATAAATCTGGAAAAGTAATAAACTCCCCATTCTATTCACAAGCACCGATACACTACCTTAACCTCTTCAGGGTTAAATTCTACATTAGACTATATGAAAACTTATAACAAGAAAAAATACAAAACAACCCAAAAAACAAAAAATACAAAATAAACCCCAACTCCGTTCTCTTGAATATAACGAATAAATCCAAAACCATTGTAAAAACCTATATATAACCCCTGACCCCCGTACTTTTCAAATCATCCTAAATCACTCACCTTAAATAAACCCCCGCCCAAGTTAAACGGAAAATAAATTATACCAGAGGAGGTTAAATACTTTATAAATCACAGAGTTCCAAAAAATGCGTTCACCTTAATGTAATTAAACGCTACATAATTATCGCGGAAATTCAAAAATAAATATCCCACCCATATACCAAAAAAAAGAACACACATCACCAACACCCTTAAAAATATAGAAATACATACAAAATAAGGCACGCTTAAAATAGACCACCCCAGCGCAGACCCACCAAATACAGAAAATACAACTAACATCAGTATAGAGATTATTATTTCCATTGAGTACTCATTAAAAGAAAAAAGAGGGCTACCCATAAAATTCCCACAAAATACTCAATAAATGAAACGAAATGAATAACATACAGTAAGACCAATGCAAAAAAATAAAATTAAATAAATTATTAAACTAGGGCCACCTATTACTCTATATTCTAAAATAAGATCCCTTCTATAAAAACCAGATATGAAAGGAACTCCACATATAGACAATACAGAAATCAAAACACACGAAGAAGTAAATGGAAAATACCTACCCATACAACCATATATACGGATATCTTGAGCTTCGCCAGCATTATGAATAAGAACACCCACACCCATAAACAACAATGCCTTAAATAGAGCATGAACCAGCAAATGAAAAAAAGCCAACTCTACCCCACCAACTCTCATAATGAAAATCATAAAACCCAACTGTCTAAGAGTAGATAGTGCTACAATTTTTTTAATATCGTATTCAAAATTTGCCCCTAATCCGGAGAGAAATATAGTAATTAAAGAAATAATAAGCAATAAGTCATTCAATTTATAATAAAAAATGGAGGATCTAAAACGAATTAACAAATAAACACCAGCAGTAACGAGAGTAGAAGAGTGTACAAGAGCGGAAACGGGGGTAGGAGCAGCCATAGCCGCTGGCAATCAAGCACAGAATGGGATTTGAGCTCTCCTAGTAATTGATGCAATTATAATAAATACACTCACTAAGAAAAAATCCGGAAAACCTAATATATATTTAGTATAATATAAAAACCCCCATCTCCCATAATTAACTATTCACGAAATAGCAAGCAAGATAAATACATCACCGACTCGATTACATATAGCAGTAAACATTCCAGCTGAAGAAGAACTTCTGTTCTGATAGTAAACAATAAGTAAATAAGACACTAAACCCAAACCATCTCACCCAAGTAAAATTCTAATTAAATTAGGAGATATTACTAATAAAAACATAGAAACCACAAATATAAAGACCAATATAATAAAACGATTATTAGAAGTATCACCCCTTATGTAATATACTCTATAAAGCATAATACAAGAAGAAATATAACCAACAACTCTTAAAAATACCAAAGACATTCAATCAAAAAGAAAAGAAGCGACAATAAATAATCCATATACATCCAGAATAACTCACTCAATAATATAAGTATAATTAAATATAAAGAAAACTAAACCCAAAACGAACCCAACCAAACTAATTAAAATAAGAAACACTATCATATTAACATTATAAAAGTTCTTAATTACCATTAAATGTTTAAAACTAACCCCTTACTATACAAATAAAGCAATATATACATATTCACGTACGCGAAATATAACCACTATAATAATACAACATCTATTAATAAAAATATAAAAGTCAAAGGAAATCAATGTAAAAATATAAGTAGAAACTCAGATACATAGCCGCTACCACCCCCATAATTAAGACTTCCTAAGTTCCCATGCTGCAGTCTAATAAATATATAAAGTCTATAAGAAGCTCTAAATAATAAGACAAAAAATAAAAGACAACCAACAATCCATCTCCAAGAAATCATTCTTATTAACAGACCTAATTCACCAAATAATCTCAACCCCGGCGGAGCAGATATGTTCAAAATTCTAAATATAAACCACCATAAACATATTCTAGGTATAAAAGTAATAACTCCCTTTCTCAGCAATATTCTACGACTTCCCAGACGCGAGTAAACAATATTAGCTAGGCAAAACAAACCAGATGAACACAATCCGTGCCCAATCATAAGCAGCAAAGAACCTAGATGACCCCAATGCTTAAAAGTAAATATGCCCCCCAACAATACCCCTATATGAACTACGGAAGAATAAGCAATAAGACATTTTACATCAACTTGACGTAAGCAGACTAATCCAACCGCAACCCCCCCAATAAGGCTAACTCTCATTAATAAATTGGATAATATAAAGCATTCAAAATAAATTATAAAACGAAATATGCCATAACCCCCCAACTTTAATAAAACACCAGCCAAAATCATTGAGCCCGAAACAGGAGCTTCAACATGAGCCCTAGGAAGTCAAACATGAACCACATATATAGGAACCCTGACCAAAAAAGCAAAAACAAGAGAAAAAGACCAAATAACACTCAATACATCATCACCAATAGGCAAATAAATGGTAAACGACTGGAAAACCATATTATAACTATACAAGCCTATAATTCCTAACAATAAAGGAAATGATGAAAAAACCATATATATAAGCAAATAAATGCTAGCTTGCAACCGTTCGGGTTGATAACCAAATCCAGAAATAATAAGAAGGATAGGAATAATAGAAGACTCAAAAAAGATATAAAATAATAATATATTAATAGTAGAAAAACATAAGACCAAAATAATACATAACAATAACACAAGAAATAAAAAGAGCGAACAAAACTTCCCAGACCTGTAAATCTCCCATCTAGCTATAACTATTAACATTCTAATTCAGATAGATAACAAAACCAAACTAAAACCCATAATATCACAACCAAATAAATATCCCACCCCAACATTGTAATCTAAATATAAAACCCCACCAATCATTAAAAAAAAGATAATACCAAGTACCCCTTGAGCAATAAACCATCTAGAACTACCACAAACTAACAAAAACAGAAGACAAACAATATATTTTAACAATACAATAAAGAACTAATAAGATAGCTATCTCTTCCATGGGAACGAACCATACACACTACAATAGACAAACCTATAACACCCCCACATACACTTATGACCAAGAATATAACGGAACAACACACCCCAAAATCACCTAAAGTATATGTAAACATTAACAATAAATACAAACCCAAAACTATAAATTCAAGCATAACCAATACGGATATCAAGTGCCTTCGTTTAATAATAAAACCCAAAAGACCAGTAAAAAAAGTAATATATAAGATCACGGAAAATAAATAACTAATAAACATTACTTCTAAGTCTAATTAGTTTATTGCAAAACATCAAGCTTGTAACTTGAAAAAGGAAAAACCATTTGACAAAAGAGCTACAACAATACATCTCCAACTCCCAAAGCTAGAATTTTCCAAACATTAAACTATCTTCTGAAAACAATGATTATAGTTATAATAGCAATAATAATGTTAAGTATCTTAACTCTAGCCTCAGAACACCCAATACTGTTAGCAATATTAACAGTACTACAAAGATTAATAATCTCCATATTCATATCAATAATCAATTCAATCTCATGATTTTCATTCATTCTTTTCATTGTATTTACGGGTGGCTTAATGGTATTATTTATTTATATAACAAGACTAGCACCCAATGAAATATTACCATCACCAAAAACCAAAACTAGCATTAAAATCATTACAATATCAGTCATTACAGTAATCATTTTAAGCCCATTACTACCCAAACATATAATAAGGCAAATAAATATAACAGATATGGAACAATTAATCGATTTCAGCCCAGCCATTTCATATTTCTTCTCCATACCTACAAGATTAATGGTAATTACCTTAATAACATTCTTATTAATTACATTAGCAGCAGTTAATAGCATAATGAGAAAAAAGCCAGGTCCGTTACGAACACACAAATAATGACAAAACCTGCACGCAAATCACATCCCCTATTAAAAATCATAAACAACCTGGTAATTGATTTACCAACACCAATTAACATTTCATATATATGAAATTTCGGCTCATTACTCGGATTATGCCTAGCTACTCAAATAGCAACAGGAATTATATTATCAATACACTACACACCACATATCGACATGGCCTTTTCAAGAATCGATCATATCTCCCGAGACGTAAACTCAGGATGAATCTTACGCAATATTCACTCAAATATAGCATCAATATTCTTTTTATTCATCTACTCACACACCGCACGAAATATTTACTTCTCGACATTCCACTCGCATTACGTTTGAAATACAGGAATCATTATACTATTCACCCTAATAGCAACAGCATTTATAGGATACGTATTACCATGGGGACAAATATCATTCTGAGGGGCCACTGTAATCACCAACCTATTATCAGCAGTACCTTACATTGGAAAGACTATGGTAAACTGATTATGAGGAGGATTCTCATTAAATAACGCAACATTAAACCGATTTTTCTCAATTCACTTCACACTTCCATTTTTACTAATTATAATAATAATAATCCACGTTATATTTCTCCATCAGGCAGGATCAAGAAACCCATTAGGCTTCAATAGAAACACCAATAAGGTACCATTCCATCCATACTTCCTAACGAAAGACCTATTATGGTTTATTACAACCATAATGGCATTAATCTTATTATCAACACTAGCCCCCAACCTATTAATAGACCCAGAAAATTTTAATAAAGCTAATCCCATAATAACACCTCCACACATCCAACCCGAATGGTACTTTTTATTTGCCTACGCTATTCTACGGTCAATTCCTAATAAACTAGGGGGCGTAGTAGCTTTAGTAATGTCAGTATTAATTCTAATATCCATACCCCTATTACACTCAAGAAAATTCAAACCAATAACATTTTACCCACCTAATCAAATTCTATTCTGATCATTCATATCAATCAGATTCCTATTAACCTGAATCGGAGCACGAACAGTAGAAGAACCATATATTATCACAGGACAAATCCTAACAGCAATATATTTTATATTCTTTATAATATCACCAATAATTATAATAATATGGGACAAAATACTTAAATAACCATCACTTAAACTATGTCTTGAAAACATAAGTAAAAGGCTAAAGACCTTTAATGGTTTTGTAATTCTCCATTCATCTCAAAAGTGTGAAAAGTCTGTTTCAGGCGCACACCTAAAGCGCCACAGACGTTTTCGACACTTTACAATCAGCGCACCTCGAGCACCACAAGCTCGCATCATTATATATTAGACCATTTAGGTTGTAATCTATAAAAATAAATATCAACACAATATATACCCGAATCTATAGACTAGCACTTTGATTAATGAAATCAATTCCTAACACATATATTATTAACGCACGAAGAAGTAGTGGTATCAAGTTAAACACAAGAAAACCATAAAAATTAACAAATTCTACTAAAACAATAGCAAATAAAACACAGAATTACATCCTGTAAAATGCATTCAGATAAACGAGCCATTAAAGATACAAACCACAAACACAGCTATATTAATCATTCCTAACAAGCAGTTCCATAAAAATGAATCAAAAAATGTCAACTACAATAATTACAATAAAATAGGAAAGAAATAACAAACAGAGACAAACATAAACCAAATATCATACAATAATATAAACCAACTATAATACAACAGCCATTTTGATAATAAAAACATAAGACCAAGAACTCCAATAAAAGCAAGAGGAATGTTAAATAAACTATAGGTATATTCCCTCTTTCCTTTTCCTTTTTAGGGGTCCTCCGGACCCCACTCCGTGGGGTATGTATACTTTTTTCAAGAATCCACAGAAAGTTAATTAACGAAAAAAACCCCCTTCGAGTAATAATTTCCAATAAAATCACAACAACTTTACTCAATAGAACAATGCAAAAACGAATAAAACTGGCTAATTGGAAGCATCCAAATATTATTAAATCCTAAATCTAAAGCACTACTCTGCCAAACCAATATTACTAATACTCAATATAAACCAATAGAATATCTAACTCACAAAATCCTTTCGTACTAATGAGAGCAACAAGCATTCCGAAGATAAAATCCAACCTAGCTCACGCCGGTTTAAACTCAAATCATGAAGAATATTTAATGGTCGAACAGACCAAATAACCCATATGACTACTTATAGGATTAATTCTAATTCAACATCGAGGTCGCAAACCCCCCCGTCGATAAGAACTCTCAGGGAAGATAACGCTGTTATCCCTAAGGTATTTATTTCCTCTTATCCATATATATAGGATCAAAACAATACCCACAAGTGAGTGTAAATCTCATTAAAAATCTGAAGATCTACTTCTTCAAATACCGCCCCAGTAAAAACCTGCTTAAATATGATTACACTTAAACATTAACATGATAATACATATAATACAAGCTAAAAATCTATAGGGTCTTTTCGTCCCTCGGAAACATTATGGCCTATTCACCACAAAGTGAAATTCTACTATCATAACACAGAGACAGATCACATCTCATCAAACCATTCATTCCAGCCAACAATTAATAGGCAAGCTACTATGCTACCTTTGTACAGTCAAGTATACTGCAGCCCTTTAAACCCTAAAACCAATTCAGAGAGCAGGTCCGACCTCCTATATCAAACTGCACAAGAGGCCATGTTTTTAATAAACAGGTGGAAGTGTTATTTGCCGAGTTCCTTTATGTAAACTAACAATACACAAATTCATTTAATAATTCATAAAACACCTATAACATTTAAACACAATACAATAAATACTAATGCAGGAATTATTACTATAATACGAAAATTACATGAAACATCCTTATACACAACCTGAAGTATAACAAACAACTAAACATTTATTTTATAACAAACTAAAATACAAACATAGCGAATTCAAAACCTAGAAGATAATCCGTATAATATATAACCATCATCCTTACAGAACCTCCCACGAGCTTATCCACGCGAAAATCAGCCATATCATAAATTCAAATCAATGCATAACACCAATTGAAGACATCCACAAAAACCAGGCCTGAACTAAATTCATCTCTAAGGAAACCAGATATAATAATAAACGACTCACATATCACGACTACGAATACATAATATAGCTCAATTTAACGAACCCATATCAATATAATCCGTAACTCTTATTAATTCGGGAAATCAAAATAACTTAAAAAACTTCACCTAACCATAATACAAAAGGTACAGACATTCAATCTTCCTTTCCTGACACATTAGAACATTCCCTCACGGTACTTTATAAACTATAGATACAACAACAAACTTTCCTTAATAACTACTAATTTTAAACCATAACCCTTAAACAATATTTTGAATATAATAATTAATACAACCAATATACAACCAAACAATAAATCAAGAAATCAAAATGAACAAGCAACAACTCAGCAAACCAAGTTAACCGACAAGCAAAACCCAAGCAAAGCAGATATTATACATCCTATATATACTCAATACCCATCTCAAAAAACTACAACTTCAACACTTAACACGACCAACAAATACAAATAACAACAATCCATTCATCTCAAAAGTGTGAAAAGTCTGTTTCAGGCGCACACCTAAAGCGCCACAGACGTTTTCGACACTTTACAATCAGCGCACCTCGAGCACCACAAGCTCGCATCATTATATATTAGACCATTTAGGTTGTAATCTATAAAAATAAATATCAACACAATATATACCCGAATCTATAGACTAGCACTTTGATTAATGAAATCAATTCCTAACACATATATTATTAACGCACGAAGAAGTAGTGGTATCAAGTTAAACACAAGAAAACCATAAAAATTAACAAATTCTACTAAAACAATAGCAAATAAAACACAGAATTACATCCTGTAAAATGCATTCAGATAAACGAGCCATTAAAGATACAAACCACAAACACAGCTATATTAATCATTCCTAACAAGCAGTTCCATAAAAATGAATCAAAAAATGTCAACTACAATAATTACAATAAAATAGGAAAGAAATAACAAACAGAGACAAACATAAACCAAATATCATACAATAATATAAACCAACTATAATACAACAGCCATTTTGATAATAAAAACATAAGACCAAGAACTCCAATAAAAGCAAGAGGAATGTTAAATAAACTATAGGTATATTCCCTCTTTCCTTTTCCTTTTTAGGGGTCCTCCGGACCCCACTCCGTGGGGTATGTATACTTTTTTCAAGAATCCACAGAAAGTTAATTAACGAAAAAAACCCCCTTCGAGTAATAATTTCCAATAAAATCACAACAACTTTACTCAATAGAACAATGCAAAAAACGAATAAAGCACAAGTCACTTCAAAACTAATGATAACACACGTAATACAATTTCAGACCTACATACATCTAAATATTCTAAAACCCCATACAATCAATTACATAACAACCTAAAATTTAAAACAATAGAACAAACCCACATAAAAAGGTAATATAACAAAGGGAAATAGGAAGAAAACCCCTTCAAGTCAATATTATAAGAAAATCGTAACGCATACGCGGCATAGTACCACGAACCCAAATAATTAAGAAAGACATAACTACTACAAGCGAAAAATACACAACTCCACCCAGAAAAATTACATTCATTAGAACTCTCATAAACAAAATTCTAGAGTATTCAGCCATGAAAATTAAAGCAAACCCCCCACCCCCATATTCAACATTGAAACCAGAAACCAACTCCGACTCACCCTCAGCTAAATCAAATGGAGTCCGATTAAGCTCCGCTAAGACAGAAGCAAACCAAATGAACGCAAGAGGAGATAGAAGGAAAACGAACCAAACTCCTTCCTGGAGCAAACGGAAAACACCCAAATCATAACTCCCAACCATAAGAACAAAACACATTATGATTATAGCCAATCTCACTTCGTAAGAAATAGTCTGAGCAACACTACGTAAACCCCCTAATAACGAATATTTAGAGCCGGAACACCAACCAGATACTATAACAGCATAAACACCGGCACCAACACAACAAACGAAAAACAACAACCCAAAGGACATACCCAATAAAACCTCCATAAAAGGAAATAAAATCCAAACAATTAAAGATAAGAAAATCATAAAAACAGGACAAATATAATAAAGTAAATAAACAGAAGATCTTGGAAAACAATACTCTTTTCTAAATAACCTAATAGCATCAGAAAAGGGTTGCAAAAAACCCAAATAACCAACCCTACAAGGACCATATCGAATATGAACATAACCCAAAACCCTACGCTCCAGTAAAGTAAAAAAAGCTACACCAACCAACACGAAAATGATTAAAACAATATACAACAAGAAAGGAATAATAAAATCAAAACGCAATAAAATGAAGTTAAAATAATGCATATATATAACGCAAACAATTAAACTCTAAGAATGACAAAATCAACTTATCGAAGCGAACAAGCCTATAAGCTCAAAAACCCCATTAACGTAAGTAATGAATACAATAATACTACACTCCGAAACATATTCAACTAACTATAATAGCCCAGGCGCACTTTCCAGTACGCCTACTATGTTACGACTTTTCTCATCTTATAAACGAGAGTGACGGGCGATTAGTGCACATCTCAGAGCAAAATTCAGGAAATCAAATTAAAAAATCACCCTTACTTCCAAATCCAACTTCAAAAATATATTACAATATCAATTTATCCGAACAAGCACTAATAGCAATGTAATCCGCCATATAAACCCTCAAGCATAGGCTGCACCTCGACCTGTCGTCTTGGTATTAATAATACTACACTAATCATTTCCTAAAAACCAACCCTAGGGGGGAAAATATTAAGACGGAGGTATACAAACTGTCAAATAATACAAGCCATGAGTGAAATAGTATGCGCACCATCAAATCAAGAGACGGATTCCCCTGGTTAGCTTAAAATACCGCCTGATTCTTTAAGTTTCATATAATAAACACTACTACCCAATATAGTTTAACTCCAAAATAACCGGGTATCTAATCCGACTTTAAAACAAGGATTTAGAGCATTGAAAGAACACATCGCTATAATACTAATCATCCAATAACATAAAGATTTCACCCAATCAAGAGCTCAGACACAAACGTATATACAACAATCCTCCAATCCTAAACACTCCACTAACACAAAATAATTATACATAGAGGTTCCGGTCTAACCGCTACAGCTGGCACCGCATTTATAACCCCACCAATATTTTAACTCTAATATTGGCCTAAGCCAACGACTAACCACTAAATCTAAAACCTGAATAAAAACTAATACTAATCAACATCTAAGAACACAATAATAATCACGCAAAAACTATCATAACAATAATTAAAAGATATATAACACTAACAAAATCTAAGCCAGAATCAAACTCTCAAGACCTATGTAAGATGGCTCAAGATAAACCGGCCAATCACCTCCAGGACCAAAACCTAACGGGCATATCACTCAACCCCACCACATAAGACTATGAACGACATATTCCTAACACATATATTATTAACGCACGAAGAAGTAGTGGTATCAAGTTAAACACAAGAAAACCATAAAAATTAACAAATTCTACTAAAACAATAGCAAATAAAACACAGAATTACATCCTGTAAAATGCATTCAGATAAACGAGCCATTAAAGATACAAACCACAAACACAGCTATATTAATCATTCCTAACAAGCAGTTCCATAAAAATGAATCAAAAAATGTCAACTACAATAATTACAATAAAATAGGAAAGAAATAACAAACAGAGACAAACATAAACCAAATATCATACAATAATATAAACCAACTATAATACAACAGCCATTTTGATAATAAAAACATAAGACCAAGAACTCCAATAAAAGCAAGAGGAATGTTAAATAAACTATAGGTATATTCCCTCTTTCCTTTTCCTTTTTAGGGGTCCTCCGGACCCCACTCCGTGGGGTATGTATACTTTTTTCAAGAATCCACAGAAAGTTAATTAACGAAAAAAACCCCCTTCGAGTAATAATTTCCAATAAAATCACAACAACTTTACTCAATAGAACAATGCAAAAAACGAATAAGACAAACAACCTCAAAAAGAAATATTATAAGCATATAACGACAAAAAATAAATATATTAAACACTGACCCCTCACTAGAAGAATACCTAAGCTCGAACCTGCCTATCTATATTACATAACATACACCATATAACCCACCGAGATGTATGCAAATATCGTATAACACATTCCTAATACATATATTATTAACGCACGAAGAAGTAGTGGTATCGAGTTAAATACAAGAAAGCCATGAAAATTAACAAATTCTACTAAAATAATAGCAGATAGAATGCAGAATTACACTTCCCCATTTATTACAAATATAGTAAACCGCACTCAAACGCAAACACCACGTAAAACCTATATTCTACAACGCCCCTTAAAGATCATAAAGTTTACAACTCTTAAACGCTCAGTTTGCAAAACTAGGGAAATTCGCATATGATATGATCTTATATTAAACACAATACAATAAATACTAATGCAGGAATTATTACTATATATACGAAAATTACATGAAACATCCTTATACACAACCTGAAGTATAACAAACAACTAAACATTTATTTTATAACAAACTAAAATACAAACATAGCGAATTCAAAACCTAGAAGATAATCCGTATAATATAAACCATCATCCTTACAGAACCTCCCACGAGCTTATCCACGCGAAAATCAGCCATATCATAAATTCAAATCAATGCATAACACCAATTGAAGACATCCACAAAAACCAGGCCTGAACTAAATTCATCTCTAAGGAAACCAGATATAATAATAAACGACTCACATATCACGACTACGAATACATAATTATAGCTCAATTTAACGAACCCATATCAATATAATCCGTAACTCTTATTAATTCGGGAAATCAAAATAACTTAAAAAGCTAGGGAAATTCGCATACGATATGATCTTATATTAAAACGCATAACTATACCACAACCAAACTCCTTATATAATACATAAACAGCCTATACCACACAA